AGGCCCCTATCTCTCTTTCGTATTACTTTTTTTCTATTTTTAGAATTATAGAGTGGGGATTGGAATGAACAATTTCAAAATGAAAATGATGAATCCAAAAATTCTATGGAATTCTGAAAGACGGAAAGATCCTTCTGATCGAGTCATATCATTCCATTATATTGACAATTTCAAAAAACTGTTCATACTATGAACATAGTATAATGGCGGTCGGGCAAGTATGCCCCCATCGTCTAGTGGTTCAGGACATCTCTCTTTCAAGGAGGCAGCGGGGATTCGACTTCCCCTGGGGGTAGGGTACTACGAAAGGAAGTTGATCGTGGATTATCAATAAGGACTTAAATTGATTTTTCCTGGGTCGATGCCCGAGCGGTTAATGGGGACGGACTGTAAATTCGTTGGCAATATGTCTACGCTGGTTCAAATCCAGCTCGGCCCAATAATTCGCCGATCCACCATGAAATGATGTAACCATTTGTTGCTCTCCGGAAATGCCCAATGAGCTTTGATACACAAGAATAAAAATCTGCTACATCCCTACCACTATTTATTTTTTTACGTATTTTTTCCACAAATTCAGATCTTGCTAATGATCTAGATTCATATCAAGATCTGTAAGTATAAAGTCTAAATAAAAAGAGACTCTTTTTTATTTTCATTGATTTATTGAAAGATTGATTTTCAATCGATTTGGAAATAACAAACAGATTACTAGTAATCCGTGTAGATCTCGCTAAAGTGCATATCCATATAAATATCAATATATTAGTCCCGCCTCTGCCAGTTAGAACAAGACAATTCTAATCTAAAATCGAAATAGAAAAGGTTTGAATGAAATCGTAAGAATATGCATGCTGTACATTTTTTTTCCTGGGATTGTAGTTCAATTGGTCAGAGCACCGCCCTGTCAAGGCGGAAGCTGCGGGTTCGAGCCCCGTCAGTCCCGACGGATAGAAATCCAATAAAAAAATATATCAATTCATTTCTTCTGTGAAAGGGAGTCAAAATAACAAACAGAATCTCATTCCTAACAGGGATCTCTCTTTTTTTCTTTTTTTCATTTCACATTTCTCATCAAACCAACAGGGTAATTTCCATTTCTTCAACTAATACTGATTGATGGAAAAGAAACATATGTGGATTAGCACAATTATTAGTAGCGTCGTATTCAGGATTCCAAGAGAAGGAGATACCATACTACTAGACCTGGCTTTTTCGATTACTCCCGATCTGTGTAATGAAATCGAGTACTATAGAATATGTTTACAGCGAACACACACACACAAATGGAATTTGCACGATACAAAAAAAAGGAGTTCCTTTGATTTTGATAGAACACTTTAGGATTCAAAGTTTATCCTTTTCTGGCTCCGATTTTGTATAATCTCAAAAGTACCAATTTCAATTCCTAATTATTTGCATTTTAAACAATCTATCTCATTCAAATTTCACACTGAACTTTTGATATATGTTTATCCTATTACTAATCGAAGGATGAGAATATTAAAAAAAAGTAAAGGAATTTTTGATTGGATCAGAAATAAATTTTTGAATTTGGTATGGATAAAAGATCTTCCTATGTTATACTATTCAATTCTTGACGATGAATCGATTTGATAGTTCAGATATTGTTATTCATGATATTGATCCGATTCGATATCATCGAGATGTAATTTATACCATTGAATTTACCGACGAAAGATTTATCATCTCTATGGGATTAAATCCCGAGTTATTGCGAATTAAAGAGAAATCTAACGATGAGATTATGGAAGTAAATATTCTCGCATTTATTGCTACTGCACTGTTCATTCTAGTTCCTACTGCCTTCTTACTTATAATTTACGTAAAAACAGTAAGTCAAAGTGATTAATTTGACTTAAACTTGACTTCTTAGTTCTTATCAATGCAATGATGGAAGAAAAAATGAAAAAGGATTTCAATTTCGCGTCTTACTCTTAAATGAAATGATCGGACTAGAATCAGCAGTATTCTATGAAATCTGATAGTATGGTAGAAAGAAATAAAATCTATTTCTTTCTACCATACTATCTATTATTGTAGTGTATAAAGTTTTACTCTATAAAGATAGAGGTTTAATATGAATCGATTTTCAATATCTATATCTATCTTCATATATAATATCTATATCTATCTTCATATATATAGAACATACATATATGTAATGCACATAGCGTCCCAATTTTTTTGTTTCATCTATTTGATTTGTATTGGTTCCAATCAATCTGAAATAATCAAAAGGCAACTCTTTTTCGTCCGATTCGAATTTCTAGATTTCTGATTATTTTCAAGACTAATCCCGGTATCATATTAAAAAAAAAAAAATAATCTTTTTTTTTTTTTTAGCATTCCAAAGAAGTAATTGATATTGATTAAATTAAATAGTTAACAGATGATCCAGGGGTTCTATGGGAAACTTTTTCCTATTTCGAAAATTTTAGTAAAACCCAACCGATTTTTAACGTTTGAACCATGATATGAAATGAAAACATAAATCCAATTTTGAAACTCAAATAAATAAAAAACCAAATAATAAAACAAGCGATAAGCACGTAATATGTGACTCGCCTAAGGCAACGTCAATATCTTATTATGTGTAGTATCTCCTTAGACAACAACTACGTCTATTTTGTTTCCTATAGAAAGCAAAGCGTGTATCCGCGCTTAATCTTAATAAAAAAACGGGTTCCGCGGTTCCTCATTGTCCATATATAACTTTGGTAAGAGCCAGTTCATCGAAATTTTAGAAAGAATAAAGAATTTGGTTGGAATAAGTTTCCGATTATTTGTATTACCTTGACTTTCAAAATACGAACATGGGGAAAAGTCAAATATTTGTTTAATTGAAAGAGTCTTTTCTTTTTCTATATTATCCATAGAATCCATTATTCCATTCGAATACACTATAATTCCGAAATGCAGATATTTTTGAATTCCATTTAGAAATTGAATTAATGAATTAAATAGAAAAATAAAATTTCAGAACCCATCTATAAAACAATGGATACAGTTTTATTTTAGTTTTTTCCCTCAACTCAATTAGTAGTATTTTTAGAGTCCACTTCTTCCCCATACTACGAGGGAAAGGGAAAATGTAAAGACTACCATTAAAGCAGCCCAAGCGAGACTTACTATATCCATGTAAATTATGTCTCCTATTTCTATCAATATGAAGGAATTATTTCATTTTTGTTATTGTTCACTAATAATAAATAATAGTGGAATCACTGGAACAGAGTCAAAAAGGGATTCTGATTCTGGCCTAACATCATTGACCAAAGAATCCAATAAATCCAATCATAACATCTAACAAGTTCTTATATGATTTCTAGTATAATCAGAAAACTTTAAGTACAAACAAAATATCCGGAGACACCCTTGGAAGTATTAAGGGAATGAATGTTACTAACAGGTAGGAATAATAAGACCTATGCTTTAGTTTGTTGCCCTCGATTTCATTAAGTAAAATATATATATAGAATCAAGATAGATCACTTCGCATACTCTTATTTCCATTTAATCTAATCCTTACCGTCTCCCGATTGTCTCTGTAAAACAATCGGAAGACAGCCGAATAAATTCTTTCACTCGGGGTTGCCGAAAAGAAAGAATTCTTTTTTCTTTTTAATTAAATTTCAATTTCGAAAATATTATTAATTTATAAATATTTAAAATTTTCTAAATATTAATATTTCTATTTCATTTTTCAATTTATTAGAATATTTAATTATAATATTCTTTTTGAATAAAATGGAATATGAATATAATGAATAGAATATTATTTAGAATAGAATATTATTTATTTAATATATTTAAATTATTTAATATATTTAAAATATTGAATTTATATTATTAAAAATTTATATTATTAAATTAGAATTTTGAATCTCATTTTAATATATAAAATTGAATTTAATATTTTTTATTTATTAAATTTAAATTTAATAAATAAATTAAAATTAAATAAATAGATTTTCGATTTAGAATTTATAAATAGAAAAAGAAATAATAATAAAAAAAAAGAAAGCCAATTAGCTATTCAATCTAACTAATATTGAATAAATGCCGGAGTGCTCATATACTTTCAGGAGTCTGTATACAAAGTTTTTTTCGCCCCTTCCCCAACTAAAAATGGAATTCGATTCCCTGTCCGATCTAGATCTATCCCTATCCAATCTAATTCAAGACCCAGTCAGTAGACAGACACTACATTAGTAGTGGAGTGGAAGGACTATCATATCAAGATTTACCGATTCCTTTTCACTACTAGAATCTTTCTTGAATTCTTGAATCCGAGACGTAAGGATTTATAGAATTTTAAAGAATAAAAACCTTAGAATTTAGAATCAAGGAAGTCTCAAGAGTCCCCTTCCCCCGCTTGCTTCTGCTGGAAAAAAAAATTGTCAAGTTTTATATCAACAAAACGGAATAAGCTATTTTGTCGATCAGGCGACACCCGGATTTGAACTGGGGAAAAAGGATTTGCAGTCCCCCGCCTTACCGCTCGGCCATGCCGCCAAAATGATACAAAAAAAAATATATGAGAATACCCCCCAAAAACTAAAAAAGGGGTTCTAAACTTCTTTTTTTTTATTTGTTTGTATCTTCGATTCTGTTTTCCTTAATCCCATTCTTAAAAGAGACCCTTCCCCCCTTTTTCTATTGATATTGAAAAAAACAAACGTTTCAATCAAAAAAGCTAAAATTCAGGACAAATCGGAACCATTAACTATTAATTTAATTCATGAATGATTCTTCAATTTAAATTAAAAAAAAATGGTTTTTTTTTCCTAATGAGATAAGAAAATCCAAATTGAGACATAACTAATCAAATCAGTATTTATTTTTCAAGAAAAAAATCCCATTTCAATTATAACAGCAATTATCAGTATATGTAAACCCTAGAACATAAATTGTTACACAGATATTATCTAATCGGGTATCCCCGTATATAATGCCTATAAGAAGGGAATTTTCAA